GAGGAGGTAGAACCAAGAAAGATTTCTTTTTCAATTCATCTCTGAAGTTGAATACCTCATTCAAGAATTTTTTTTGATCCAACCCGTAGGAATCAATAGAAAAGGAAAATCCCCTATGATACACCAGATCCGGCTCGGTTATTGATAGAGTGAATAGATCCGCCATTTCTGGGAATCTTTCAAAAAAATCGTGGCGTAACGCGTATCCCCCTTTGTTCCGGTCATGGAATAGATGAAAGAAATCAAAAAATGTATTTTTGTTCAAGAATGAAATCTTATTGGAACTGTCCATATCCGGTTCATCCTTCGGAACCATATCACATCCCGGATCTGGTTCCGAAGGATGAATTGAAATGGTATTTTGTAAATACGTAATTATCTTGAATATATCAACCATTTCTTTCTTTTCCGCTCGCCTGGAAGGGACAAAAGAAACATCTTGTTTTTTCTTCAACAATTTAGGATCTCTAGTGGACCTCTCAGTAGGATTCGAACCCAGATGAAGTTCTGACCATCTGTCAGAGAAAAAAGAACGAATTGATCTTGTAGGATTCCCAAGAAATTCTTCGATTTCTTCCGGAAGCAGATGATTATTCATCCGCTTCTCAGGTTCCGTGAATAGCCAGGACATGGAGGAAGATCCAAAAAGGCATTTCGGGAATCGATCTGATTCTATCTCTGTTCGTTCCGTTTGAAGAAAGGAAGGATCCCAAAGAATCGATCTCTCTTTTAGTTGCGGAATCTCTGTTTGATCGATCAATGTGTGATATTCTGAATTCTCATTTCTAACGAAATCGAAAGGATCTCTGGATTGATCAGAAGAAGATTCTTTCCATTGGCTAGAATCCGTTACTTGAACGAAAATAGATCTTGTGGAATCATATTGAATATTTGACAATACATTCCGTACCTTGCTAAAAAACCGATCCTTGTTCACCAACCACACATTGTCTAACCAAATCCAATTCTCTCTCGAGACGTTCCTCAAAAAATCCGATTCGTGCTGATTCTTCCCCCAACTAACGAAGAGATCTTGGCGGAATTGCCACATATGAAATTGAGTCAAATTTTGCAAAGAAATACCCCACTTGTTTCTCGAGAAGAGATGGGAAACATGCTCAATATCATTGGATTGCATAGTTGCCCCAGCTCCTTGTTGTTTGAAGAAACTCTCCCCCTGAATTGGTCTTTTTTCACGAAAAGCAGACATGAGATAACAAATAAAGTCTTTCCCTAAGATTTTGAATAGCTGTCCCGAATTCAAGTTGATTATGTTTCGTTTCTTCCTCGGAGAAAGACGATCAAACAATTCCCAATCATGGTCCTTGCGGATCGGATCATCCGTATAGGATAAAAAAAGAAACTCCAGATATTTGCTATCTTTCTCTTTGAATGAGATCTCAATTCCAGCTACGGTTTCATTAAATATCTGACAACTAGAATCCCTCTTTTTTCCGATCCGGTTCCTCCACCACCGCGAACCCCGGTTAGATTCAGGCATGATACACTTTTTTTTTATTGGGAGAACCCAAGTACTCTCTTGCGGATCCATGAAACAACTCTCAGAAAGATTTTTCCCTTTTGGAAGATACAGGAGCGAAACAATCAACCTATTTCTATTGGAAGACCAAAAAGATTCTTCCAATGTCTCATTTCTGGGTCCAATGGAATTCATAGGTATAGGAAGAAGCCCCATCAAATAGATATTTTTTCTTTCGACCATCTTTCGATTGTTAATACGAGATATAAGGACCACTACTACAAGCAGTACTACACCTTGGATCGTGAAATATCGATTGCTTGTTGCACCCTGTGAATCACGTGAAAGTAGGATACTCCAAATTCGGGGGTCAAAGAGTTTCATAAAACGTTCTTGGTGGAAAAAAATGTGAGTGAAAGATCCCACTGAATCGAATTTGATCCATGAATCTAAGAAATAGTGAGAATTCTTGATCTCTCTCAATATCTCTCTCAATTCGAATATCCAGGATTTGAATTGATGTCCTTTCATTGTTTCCTCCTAAAGATTTCATTTCAATTGGAATTTGGTTCTTCACGATGTACGATGATCCCTGTTAAGCATCCATGGCTGAATGGTTAAAGCGCCCAACTCATAATTGGCAAATTCGTAGGTTCAATTCCTGCTGGATGCACGCCAATGGGAACATTCAATAAGTCTATTGGAATTGGCTCTGTATCAATGGAATCCCATCATCCATACATAACAAATTGGTATGGTATATTCATACCATAACATATGGACAGTAAGAACTAGAATTCTTATCGATACTGGAACTCATAGGGAAGAAAATGGATTTATGGATGGAATCAAATATGCGGTATTTACAGAAAAAAGTATTCGGTTATTGGGGAACAATCAATATACTTCTAATGTCGAATCAGGATCAACTAGGACAGAAATAAAGCATTGGGTCGAACTCTTTTTTGGTGTCAAGGTAATAGCTATGAATAGTCATCGACTCCCGGGAAAGGGTAGAAG